GCTAGTGTAGCTTAACGTAAAGCATAACACTGAAGATGTTAAGATGAACCCTACAAAGTTCCACAAGCACAAAAGCTTGGTCCTGACTTTACTATCAGCTTTAGCAACACTTACACATGCAAGTATCCGCACCCCAGTGAAAATGCCCCCCGCCTTCTTAAAGAAGACAAGGAGCTGGTATCAGGCACGCACAGCAGCCCATGACACCTTGCTAAGCCACACCCCCAAGGGAACTCAGCAGTGATAAACATTAAGCAATAAGTGAAAACTTGACTTAGTAAAAGCTAATAAGGGTCGGTTAAACTCGTGCCAGCCACCGCGGTTATACGAGAGACCCAAGTTGATAAAATACGGCGTAAAGCGTGGTTAAAAGCCCCCACTAAACTAAGACTAAACCTTTCCAAAGCTGTTATACGCACCCGGAAATATGAAACTCAACTACGAAAGTGGCCTTAATTTCCCCTTGACCCCACGAAAGCTGCGAAACAAACTGGGATTAGATACCCCACTATGCGCAGCCATAAACTTTGATAGAAAACTACAAATTCTATCCGCCCGGGAACTACGAGCATAAGCTTAAAACCCAAAGGACTTGGCGGTGCTTTAGACCCCCCTAGAGGAGCCTGTTCTAGAACCGATAACCCCCGTTAGACCTCACCTTTTCTTGTCTATCCCGCCTATATACCGCCGTCGTCAGCTTACCCTGTGAAGGATTAATAGTAAGCAAAACTGGTAAAACCCAAAACGCCAGGTCGAGGTGTAGCATACGAAAAGGAAAGAAATGGGCTACATTTCCTTCCCCCAGGAAACACGAATTGTGCTATGAAATAACACATGAAGGTGGATTTAGCAGTAAGCAGAAAACAGAGAGTTCCGCTGAAACCGGCCCTGAAGCGCGCACACACCGCCCGTCACTCTCCCCAAGTTCTTATACATTAATAACTAATACCCCACCAGAACAAAGGGGAGGCAAGTCGTAACATGGTAAGTGTACCGGAAGGTGCGCTTGGAAAAACCAGAGCGTAGCTAAGACAGAAAAGCATCTCCCTTACACCGAGAAGTCACCTGTGCAAATCAGGTCGTACTGAAACCCTATAGCTAGCCCCCAACCTAAAAAAATATAAATATATATCTTTCCAACCCCACCACATCAAAAACATTTTTTCCTCCTCAGTAAAGGCGATAGAAAGGGAAAAACATGGAGCCATAGAAGCAGTACCGCAAGGGAACGCTGAAAGAGAAATGAAAGAACCCAGTAAAGTAAAAAGAAGCAGAGACCAACCCTCGTACCTTTTGCATCATGATTTAGCTAGTCCTAGTCAAGCAAAAAGAATTTTAGTTTGACACCCCGAAACTAGACGAGCTACTCCAAGGCAGCCTAATAAAAGGGCCAATCCGTCTCTGTGGCAAAAGAGTGGAAAGACCTTTGAGTAGAGGTGATAAACCTACCGAGCCTAGTAATAGCTGGTTGCCTGTGAAATAAATTTAAGTTTAGCCTTTAATTATCTCGTACCCCCGACGGCCTAACCAACAGCCCCGGCCCAAAGATTATTAAAGAGTTATTCAAAGGGGGTACAGCCCCTTTGAACAAAGACACAACTTTAATGAGAGGATAATAAACATACAAAATTAGGTAAGTGCCAAAGTGGGCCTAAAAGCAGCCACCCTTAAGAAAGCGTTAAAGCTCAGACACACCTCTTCCCACCTCAAATCCCGATAACATAATAATACTCCCTCAACAATACCAGGCCTTTCTATCTTAAATAGAAGAGATTATGCTAAAATGAGTAATAAGAGAATACACTTCTCTCCCCGCACATGTGTAAGCCGGCTCGGACCACCCACCGGCAATTAACGCCCCCAAATAAGAGGTTAATAAGACCCAAAAAGATAACAAGAAATCCCCTTAAACAAATACCGTTACCCCTACACAGGAGTGCCCCTGGGAAAGACTAAAAGGGGGAGAAGGAACTCGGCAAATTAAACCAAAGCCTCGCCTGTTTACCAAAAACATCGCCTTTTGAACCACCCCTAATAAAAGGTCCTGCCTGCCCTGTGAATTAATTTTTAACGGCCGCGGTATCTTGACCGTGCAAAGGTAGCGTAATCACTTGTCTTTTAAATGAAGACCCGTATGAATGGCAAAACGAGGGCTTAACTGTCTCCTCCCCCCAGTCAATGAAATTGATCTCCCCGTGCAGAAGCGGGGATAACAACATAAGACGAGAAGACCCTATGGAGCTTTAGACGCACTAGCAGACCATAAAAAACATTTTTTTCAAAAAAATGGAACCAACTGACCCCTGCTTCAATGTCTTTGGTTGGGGCGACCCCGGAGTAATAAAAAACCCCCGAGCGGACTGAAGACACCCTAGCTTCATAATATAGAGCCGCAGCTCACAAAACCAGAACTTCTGACCCTAAGATCCGACACAGTCGATCAACGGACCAAGTTACCCTAGGGATAACAGCGCAATCCCCTTTCAGAGCCCCTATCGACGAGGGGGTTTACGACCTCGATGTTGGATCAGGACATCCTAATGGTGCAGCCGCTATTAAGGGCTCGTTTGTTCAACGATTAAAGTCCTACGTGATCTGAGTTCAGACCGGAGTAATCCAGGTCAGTTTCTATCTATGAAGTGTTTTCTTCCAGTACGAAAGGATCGAAGAAAAAAGGCCTATGCTTAACAACATGCCTTACCCCTCCTTATGAAACCAACTTAATTAGGCAAAAGGCACACCAACCCCGCCAAAGATAATAGCTGTATGGGTGGCAGATCCCGGCAAATGCAGAAGACCTAAGACCTCCTTACAGGGGTTCAACTCCCCTCCTATACTATGCTCTCAGTTCTCCTTAACACTATTATTAACCCTCTTATACTCTTTATCTTTATTATACTAGCCGTTGCCCTACTGACACTCCTAGAACGAAAAGTGTTAGGATATATGCAACTTCGAAAAGGCCCAAATGTAGTAGGCCCTTACGGCCTTCTCCAGCCATTCGCCGATGGTGTAAAACTACTAACAAAAGAGCCAATCCGCCCCTCCACCGCATCTCCCCTTTTGTTTCTATTTACACCTATCTTGGCCTTTACCCTAGCCCTGACGCTGTGGGCCCCTCTACCCCTCCCTTCCCCTTTAGCAGACCTTAACCTAGGAATTCTATTTATTCTTGCCCTGTCAAGCCTAACTGTTTACTCCATTTTAGGCTCAGGGTGAGCATCAAATTCAAAATATGCCCTAATTGGAGCCTTACGCGCCGTAGCCCAAACCATCTCCTACGAAGTAAGCCTGGGCCTAATCTTACTCAGCACAATTCTTTTGGCTGGGGGTTTCACCCTACAAACATTTAACAGCGCACAAGAACAAGTATGACTAATTTTCCCTGCACTACCCCTAGCCACCATATGATACGTCTCTACCCTGGCCGAGACAAACCGAGCCCCCTTTGATTTAACTGAGGGGGAATCCGAACTAGTCTCAGGCTTCAACGTAGAATATGCAGGAGGCCCATTTGCTCTCTTTTTCTTAGCCGAATACGCCAACATTATCTTGATAAACACCCTCTCTGCCTCTATTTTCCTAGGAACCCCTTTTAACCACTCACTTCCAGAATTGACCTCTCTGACCATTATAGTAAAAACTGCCCTCCTCGTAGCAATTTTCCTTTGAGTCCGAGCCTCTTACCCACGATTCCGGTACGACCAGCTCATACATCTAACCTGAAAAAACTTCCTACCTACCACCCTCGCCCTTGTAATCTGACATCTCTCTCTACCTCTAGCTTTCTCAAGCTTTCCCCCTCAAATTTAACATAAAGGACTCGTGCCTGAAATAAAGGGCTACTTTGATAGAGTAGATAATGAAGGTTAAAACCCCTCCGACTCCTTAGAAAGAAGGGGCTCGAACCCTACCCTAAGAGATCAAAACTCTTAGTGCTTCCACTACACCACTTCCTAGTAAGGTCAGCTAAAAAAGCTTTCGGGCCCATACCCCGAACATGACGGTTAAAATCCCTCCTTTACTAATGACCCCTCTTATTTACTCCACCCTAATTATCAGCCTCGGAATTGGCACTACCCTAACATTCGCCAGCACCCACTGATATCTCGCCTGAATGGGCATTGAAATCAACACATTAGCTATTATTCCCCTTATAACACAAAGCCACAGCCCCCGAGCAACTGAAGCCACCACTAAATACTTCTTCGCACAAGCCACCGCCTCAGCGACACTTCTCTTCGCTGCCACCTCTAACGCTTTCTTCACTGGGGGATGAGACATTCTTCAAACCAATAACCCCCTTACCTATACCCTAATAACCCTTGCCCTAGCCATAAAAATTGGCCTAGCCCCACTTCACAGCTGAATGCCCGAAGTAATGCAAGGCCTAACTTTACTAACAGGCCTCATCCTTTCCACCTGACAAAAACTTGCCCCCTTTTGCCTTATTTATCAGATTCAACCACACAGCCCAAACCTTTTTATAGCCCTAGGACTCCTGTCCATTATTGCAGGGGGCTGAGGAGGCTTCAACCAAGTACAGCTACGAAAAATCCTTGCATACTCATCAATTGCCCATCTCGGATGAATAGTTCTTATCCTTTCTTTCTCACCCCTTCTAACGCTTGTTGCCTTTGCCACCTACCTCATGATAACTTTCTCCTTATTTTATTCTTTCATGATAACCAAAACCACACACATTAACTCCCTATCCACCTCCTGAGCCAAAATTCCAACTCTCACCGCTTTAACCCCTCTAATCCTTCTCTCCCTTGGGGGCCTACCCCCTCTAACAGGGTTTTTACCAAAATGAATAATCCTACAAGAACTGACCAAACAAGACCTAGCTCTAGTCGCTGTCCTCGCCGCCCTATTTTCCCTCTTTAGTCTTTATTTCTACCTCCGACTATCATACGCAATAACATTAACCATACCCCCGAATAACCCCGCAGGAACCCTCCCTTGGCGACTCAGCCCCACCCACAACACCCTCCCCCCGGCTTTAACTACCACAATAACAATTTTTCTTCTCCCAATTACCCCAGCCTTTATAACACTATTTTTCCTCTAAGGGCTTAGGATAACCTCAGACCAAGGGCCTTCAAAGCCCTAAGCGGGGGTGAAAATCCCCCAGCCCTTGAATTAAGACTTACGGGACACTAACCCACATCTTCTACTTGCAAAACAGACACTTTAATTAAGCTAAAGCCTTTCTAGACAGGAAGGCCTCGATCCTACAAATTCTTAGTTAACAGCTAAGCGCCCAAACCAGAGAGCATCTATCTAACTTTCCCTCGCCTAGTAGCGTAAAATAGGCGAGGGAAAGCCTCGGCAGGGATTAGCCTGCTTCTTCGGATTTGCAATCTGATGTGAAACACCTCGAAGCTTTAGCAAGAGGGGGTTTGAATCCCCGTACATGGATTTACAATCCACCACCTGACACTCAGTCATCTTACCTGTGGCAACCACACGTTGACTCTTTTCAACCAATCATAAAGATATCGGCACCCTCTACCTACTATTTGGTGCTTGAGCTGGCATAGTTGGAACAGCTCTGAGCCTACTGATCCGGGCCGAACTCAGTCAGCCAGGCACACTTCTTGGAGACGACCAGATCTACAATGTAATCGTTACAGCTCATGCTTTTGTAATAATCTTTTTTATAGTTATACCCATCATAATTGGAGGGTTTGGTAACTGACTAGTCCCCCTAATAATTGGTGCCCCAGACATAGCCTTTCCACGAATAAACAACATAAGCTTTTGATTACTTCCCCCCTCATTTCTCCTCCTCCTCGCATCTTCTGGGGTTGAAGCAGGGGCAGGAACAGGCTGAACTGTCTATCCCCCTCTTGCAGGTAACCTAGCACATGCCGGACCTTCTGTAGACCTAACCATCTTTTCCCTTCACCTAGCGGGCATCTCCTCTATTCTGGGAGCTATCAATTTTATTACCACCATTATTAATATAAAACCTCCCGCAGCCTCCCAGTACCAAACACCATTGTTTGTATGGGCAGTCCTAATTACAGCTGTACTCCTCCTTCTTTCCCTTCCAGTCCTTGCCGCAGGTATTACTATACTTCTTACAGATCGAAACCTAAACACCACTTTCTTTGATCCAGCGGGGGGCGGAGACCCAATCCTCTATCAACACCTGTTCTGATTTTTTGGACATCCGGAAGTTTACATTCTTATCTTACCAGGCTTCGGGATAATCTCGCACATCGTAGCTTACTATGCCGGAAAGAAAGAACCTTTTGGCTACATGGGCATAGTCTGAGCTATAATAGCCATCGGGCTACTAGGCTTCATTGTTTGAGCCCACCACATATTTACAGTCGGGATAGATGTTGACACTCGTGCCTACTTTACATCAGCAACAATAATTATTGCCATCCCCACAGGGGTAAAAGTCTTCAGTTGGCTAGCCACACTACATGGCGGAGCCCTAAAATGGGATACGCCCCTCCTTTGAGCTCTCGGCTTTATTTTCCTCTTCACAGTAGGAGGCCTTACAGGAATTATTCTAGCAAATTCATCCCTAGATATTGTACTTCATGACACCTATTACGTAGTAGCCCACTTCCACTACGTTCTCTCAATAGGAGCTGTCTTTGCCATTTTCGCAGGGTTTGTTCACTGGTTCCCCCTATTCTCCGGCTATACACTTCACAGTACTTGAACAAAAATCCACTTCGGAATCATATTTGTTGGTGTTAACCTAACCTTTTTCCCTCAACATTTCTTGGGCTTAGCAGGCATGCCCCGTCGGTACTCAGACTACCCAGACGCATATACACTATGAAACACAGTGTCCTCAATTGGCTCACTAATTTCTCTTACAGCAGTAGTTCTCTTCCTCTTTATTGTCTGAGAAGCCTTTACAGCAAAACGAGAAGTGCTCTCAACCCACCTTATCACAACGAACGTCGAATGACTTCACGGCTGTCCACCCCCTTACCACACATTTGAAGAGCCCGCGTTTGTACAATTACAACAGGCCTCCAAATAACCCACCGAGAAAGGAGGGAATCGAACCCCCGTAAGCTGGTTTCAAGCCAACCGCATAGCCGTTCTGTCACTTTCTTATAAGATACTAGTAAAAATGTAATTACACTGCCTTGTCAAGGCAAATTTGTGGGTTAAACCCCCGCGTATCTTACATCATCTAATGGCACATCCCTCCCAACTAGGCTTTCAAGATGCAGCTTCACCCGTTATAGAAGAGCTCCTTCACTTCCATGATCACGCCCTTATAATTGTGTTTCTTATCAGCGCTCAAGTTCTTTACATTATTGTAGCCCTAATCACAACAAAACTAACAGACAAATTCATTCTGGACTCCCAAGAAATTGAGATTGTATGAACTCTCCTCCCAGCAATAATCCTCATCCTTATTGCACTCCCCTCCCTTCGTATTCTGTATCTCATAGACGAAATCAATGACCCCCATTTGACAATTAAAGCTATAGGGCACCAATGATATTGAAGCTACGAATACACAGACTATGAAGACTTAAACTTCGACTCATATATAATTCCCACCCAAGAGCTCACCCCCGGCCAATTTCGACTACTAGAAACAGATCACCGCATGGTAGTTCCCCTAGAATCCCCCATTCGTGTCTTAATCTCTGCTGATGACGTCCTCCACTCCTGAGCAGTTCCCTCCCTCGGGATCAAAATAGACGCAGTGCCAGGACGACTGAATCAAACAGCCTTCATCATCTCCCGTCCAGGGGTGTTTTACGGTCAATGCTCAGAAATTTGCGGGGCTAATCACAGTTTCATACCTATTGTAGTAGAAGCAGTACCCCTTGAACACTTTGAAAACTGATCCTCCACAATACTTCAAGATGCCTCGCTAGGAAGCTAAACAGGGCCCAGCGTTAGCCTTTTAAGCTAAAAATGGTGACTCCCAACCACCCCTAGCGAAATGCCCCAATTGACCCCAACCCCATGACTCGCATATTTATTATTCTCCTGATTAATTTTTTCAGTCATTGTTCTACCAAAAGTATCAACCCACACTTTTATAGAAAGCCCCACCCCTCTAACCCAGCAAAAACCCAACACAGAACCCTGAAACTGACCATGACACTAAGCCTATTTGATCAATTCCTAAGCCCCACTCTCATGGGAGTCCCGTTAGCAGCTGCCGCTCTCGCCTTACCCTGAGCTCTATTCCCTCGCCCAACCCTGCGCTGAGTTAACAATCGACTCTTGACTCTTCAAAATTGATTCTTCGGTCAATTTGCCCAACAAATCTTCCTACCAATTAACATTGCCGGCCATAAGTGAGCAGTGCTCCTGACATCCTTAATGCTTTTTCTTATTACACTTAATACAGCAGGCCTTCTTCCATATACTTTTACACCTACTACACAACTATCCATAAATATAGGCTTCGCCGTACCACTATGATTAGCCACCGTAATCCTTGGAATGCGAACTCAGCCCACCCACTCTTTGGGCCATCTTCTCCCTGAAGGGACACCAACCCTCCTTATTCCCGTCCTAATTATTATTGAAACAATTAGCCTTTTTATTCGCCCTCTTGCCCTAGGAGTCCGTCTTACCGCAAATCTCACCGCAGGCCACCTCCTAATTCAATTAGTCTCCACCGCAACCTCCGTCCTTCTAATAACCATACCTGTACTAGCCATTTTAACCGCCACACTTCTTTTCCTACTAACTTTGCTAGAAGTCGCCGTTGCAATAATCCAGGCCTATGTTTTTGTTCTTCTCTTAAGCCTCTATCTTCAAGAAAACGTATAATGGCCCATCAAGCACACGCATATCATATAGTAGACCCAAGCCCCTGACCCCTCACAGGCGCAGTAGCCGCCCTTCTTATAACATCCGGCTTAGCCATCTGAATACACTTTCATTCAACAACCCTAATAACACTAGGCCTAGTTCTCTTACTTCTTACAATGTACCAATGGTGACGAGACATCGTTCGGGAAGGGACATTTCAAGGACATCATACACCTCCCGTCCAGAAAGGCCTTCGATACGGCATGATCCTATTTATTACTTCTGAAGTTTTCTTTTTCTTAGGCTTTTTCTGAGCTTTTTATCACTCGAGCCTGGCACCTACCCCCGAACTTGGAGGGTGCTGACCCCCCACAGGAATCAACACCCTCAACCCCTTTGAAGTACCTCTACTTAACACCGCCGTCCTGCTAGCTTCTGGGGTCACAGTCACCTGAGCACACCACAGTATTATAGAAGGCCAACGCAAGCAAGCCCTTCAATCACTCACCCTCACCATCCTCTTAGGCTTCTACTTCACAGCCCTTCAAGCAATAGAATACTACGAAGCTCCATTTACAATCGCTGACGGCGTATACGGCTCCACCTTCTTCGTTGCAACCGGATTCCACGGCCTCCATGTAATCATTGGCTCAACCTTCTTAGCAATCTGCCTACTTCGACAAGCACTTCACCACTTCACGTCAAACCATCACTTCGGCTTCGAAGCCGCAGCTTGGTACTGACATTTCGTTGATGTTGTATGGCTTTTCCTCTACATCTCCATCTACTGATGAGGCTCCTAATCTCTCTAGTACAGACACAGTATGAGTGACTTCCAATCACATGGCCTTGGTTTAACTCCAAGAAGAGATAATGAACCTTGTAATGACTACCCTAATTCTCTCCCTTCTTTTATCTCTTCTCCTAGCAATTATTGCTTTCTGATTACCTTTAATAACACCAGACTACGAAAAACTCTCACCATATGAATGCGGCTTCGATCCCCTAGGCTCAGCACGATTACCATTTTCTATCCGATTTTTCCTAGTTGCAATTTTATTCCTACTTTTTGATCTAGAAATTGCCCTCCTGCTTCCTCTCCCCTGAGGGGACCAGCTTAATAACCCTCACCTCACCTTCACCTGAGCAGCAATCCTACTTATTCTTCTCACCCTCGGCCTAATTTACGAATGAATTCAAGGGGGCCTGGAATGAGCCGAATAGGCTCTTAGTTTAAACTAAAACATTTGATTTCGGCTCAAAAAATTATGGTTCAAACCCATAACTGCCTAATGACCCCTACCCACTTTGCATTCTCTTCAGCCTTCATACTAGGTTTAGCGGGCCTTGCCTTCCACCGAACTCATTTTCTATCAGCCCTCTTATGCTTAGAAGGACTAATACTCTCCTTATTCATCGCTCTGTCTTTGTGAGCCCTCCAATTCGCCACAATAAACTCAGCGTCCCTTCCAATAATTCTATTGGCTTTTTCAGCCTGCGAAGCCGGAGCAGGTCTAGCCCTCCTAGTAGCCACCACACGTACCCACAGTAACAGTCGCCTCCAAAGCCTTAACCTCCTCCAATGCTAAAAATTCTTCTCCCCTCAATCCTCCTCTTACCATCCACATGGCTTATACCCAAGAAACACCTTTGAAGCACAACCCTGTCCTATAGCCTAATAATTGCAGGCACCAGCCTAGCTTGATTAGCACTCCCTTCCGAAAACGGCTGATCTTTCCTAAACTGCTTCATAGCCTCCGACCCTATTTCCACCCCCCTTCTCGTCCTCACCTGCTGGCTTCTCCCCCTCATAATTCTCGCTAGCCAAAATCACCTTATGCTCGAGCCAACAAATCGCCAACGAACCTTTATCTCCCTACTAATTTCCCTTCAAATCTTCTTAATCCTCGCTTTTAGTGCCACCGAACTAATTTTATTTTATATCATATTCGAAGCCACCCTTATCCCCACCCTTCTCATCATCACCCGATGGGGAAACCAAACAGAACGGTTAAACGCAGGCACCTACTTTCTTTTTTATACCTTAGCAGGCTCCCTACCCCTTCTTATCGCCCTTCTTATAATACAAAATTCAACCGGTACCCTCTCTTTTCTAACTCTTCCGTACCTCTCTTCAATTCCCACCCATGACTGAGCCCACAAATTCTGATGAACAGCTTGTCTTCTGGCATTTTTAGTCAAAATACCCCTTTATGGGGCTCACTTGTGACTCCCCAAAGCCCACGTTGAGGCCCCCATTGCCGGCTCCATAGTCCTCGCCGCAGTTCTACTAAAACTAGGGGGCTACGGAATAATTCGCATTCTTGTCATCTTCGCTCCATCAACCAAAGAATTAAGCTACCCCTTTATTATCTTAGCACTTTGAGGGGTAGTAATAACAGGATCCATCTGCTTACGCCAAACAGACCTAAAAGCCCTCATCGCCTACTCCTCAGTTAGCCACATGGGCTTAGTAGCAGCTGCCATTTTAATTCAAACCCCCTGGGCTTTCACAGGGGCCTTAGTTTTAATAATTGCCCACGGCCTTACATCTTCAGCACTATTCTGTCTTGCTAACACTAACTACGAACGTTCCCATAGCCGAACAATACTTTTAGTGCGCGGATTGCAGACGCTCCTACCTCTAACAGCCCTCTGATGATTTACCGCTACTCTCGCAAACCTCGCACTCCCTCCTCTTCCAAACCTCATGGGGGAGCTAATAATTATTACATCTCTATTCAACTGATCCATGTGAACACTAGTTTTAACTGGCCTAGGAATAACTATTACCGCCGGCTACTCCCTCTATATATTCCTCACCTCACAACGTGGCCCTCTACCTAGTCACCTCATCTCCTGAGATCCCTCTCACTCTCGCGAACACCTTCTCCTTACAATACACCTTGTACCTCTATTATTACTCATTCTTAAACCAGAGCTACTATGAGGCTGAAACGCTTGCAGAAGTAGCAAATCAATACACCAAGCCTAAGCCCTGTAAACACAGTAAATTTTTATCTGCAAACCCCCCCCAAAAAAATTCCTCACACTAGAGGCTGTGGATATAGTTTGAACTAAAATACTAGATTGTGATTCTAGAGAAAGAGGTTAAAACCCCCTTGTCTACCGAGAGAGGCTCGACAGCAACGACGACTGCTAATCTATCGCGACTCTGGTTAAACCCCAGAGCTCACTCGAGCATCCGCGCTCCTAAAGGATAACAGCTCATCCATTGGTCTTAGGAACCAAAAACTCTTGGTGCAACTCCAAGTAGTAGCTATGCCCTCAACTGCGCTTTTTCTACCCTCCAGCATAATAATTATTTTTCTTATTCTACTATTTCCCGTCCTAACTTCCCTTTCACCCTCTCCTCTTATCACTGGCTGAGCCCTAACAAAAACCAAAACCGCCGTTAAACTAGCTTTCTTCATTAGCCTCTTTCCTCTTTTCCTATTTTTTGACCAAGGAGCCGAGACTATTATTACAGCCTGGTCCTGAATGAACACCCTAACCTTTGATATCAACATCAGCTTTAAATTTGACACATACTCTTGTATCTTCATCCCCGTCGCACTCTACGTGACCTGATCTATCCTAGAATTTGCTTCTTGATATATGCACTCAGACCCCAAAATGAACCAATTCTTTAAGTACCTCCTGGTCTTTTTAATTGCAATAATTATTCTCGTCACAGCAAACAATATATTCCAGCTGTTTATCGGATGAGAGGGAGTAGGAATTATATCTTTTCTCCTAATCGGCTGATGATATGGTCGAACAGACGCAAACACAGCAGCCCTTCAAGCAGTCCTATACAATCGCATTGGGGATGTAGGCCTTATCTTAACTATAGTTTGAACAGCAACCCGTTTAAACACCTGAGACCTGGAGCAACTCTTCTCCCTCTCTAATGAACATGACCTCACACTCCCCCTCTTTGGCCTAATTCTTGCTGCCATAGGCAAGTCCGCACAATTCGGTCTTCACCCTTGACTTCCCGCCGCTATGGAGGGTCCCACACCAGTATCTGCCCTACTACATTCAAGCACCATGGTTGTAGCTGGCATCTTCCTGCTTATTCGCCTCAACCCCTTGCTTGAAAACAACAAGCTTGCTTTAACCACTTGCCTCTGCTTGGGCGCCCTAACTACACTATTTACTGCAATTTGTGCCCTAACCCAAAATGACATTAAAAAAATTGTAGCATTTTCTACTTCAAGCCAACTCGGCCTTATGATAGTTACCATCGGCCTTAATCAGCCACAACTAGCTTTTCTACACATCTGTACCCACGCCTTCTTTAAAGCAATGCTTTTTATCTGCTCGGGATCTATTATCCATAGCCTTAATGATGAACAAGACATTCGCAAAATGGGCGGTATACATCACCTAACACCCCTCACTTCCTCTTGCTTCACAATCGGAAGCTTAGCTTTAACGGGCACCCCCTTCCTGGCCGGCTTCTTCTCTAAAGATGCCATCATTGAAGCACTAAACACATCCTATTTAAACGCCTGAGCCCTCACCCTTACACTTATTGCCACCTCTTTCACAGCAGTCTACAGCCTTCGAATCATCTATTTTGTGTTAATAGAGTACCCCCGCTTTAACCCCCTTATGCCTATCAACGAAAACAACCCCTCTATCACTAATCCCCTTAAACGCCTAGCCTGAGGAAGTATTATTGCAGGATTTTTAATTACCTCTAATACATTGCCCCTTAAAACCCCACTTATAACAATACCCATCCTCTTAAAACTCACAGCCCTAGCTGTAACTCTCCTCGGTCTACTTACAGCGCTAGAAATCGCTAAACTCTCTTCCAAACAATTTAAAAAAACCAACAACTCCCCGTCTCACCCCTTCTCTACTATATTAGGTTTCTACCCCCACGTAGCACATCGCTCTGTTCCCCTCACAGCACTAGTCTTTGGTCAAGCCATTGCAACCCACTTAGTTGACCAAACCTGATTAGAAAAGTCTGGGCCTAAAGCAACTTTTAGTTTAAGCCTTCGTCCCATTACAATAACAAGTAATGTCCAACAAGGCATGATTAAAACCTATTTATCCCTATTCTTCTTCACCTCCCTTCTCACCCTACTTTTCTGTTAGACAGCCCGAAGAGCTCCCCGACCTAGTCCCCGGGTTAACTCCAAAACTACAAACAAAGTTAATAATAACACCCACCCGCCCCCTATTAGTAGTCAACCCCCCGACGAATATATCAGAGAGACCCCTCCTACATCCCCTCGAAGAACAGACAACCCTAGAGCACTGTCAAACCCAGATCAATCTTCCTCGTACCAGCTTTTCCCTAATAACCCCTGTGCGACTCCCACACCCACTAGATACCCCCCTACCAACCGTAATGTGGGCCAACTCCCCCACCCTTCTGGAAAAGGCTCCGCCGCTATTGCAGCCGAATAAGCAAAAACCACCAACATACCTCCTAAATAGATTAAAAATAAGATCAACGACAAAAAACAGCCCCCCGTGCCCACTAACACCCCACAACCCACGCCCGCCACTACTACTAGCCCCATCGCTGCAAAATAGGGGGACGGATTAGATGCTACTGCTACCAAACCTAAAACTAACCCCAATAATAATACACACATTAAATAAGACATCATTCCTACTAAGACTTTAACTTAGCCCTATGGCTTGAAAAACCATCGTTGTTACTCAACTATAAGAACCCTAATGGCCAACCTACGAAAAACCCACCCCCTCCTAAAAGTCGCAAACGACGCACTAGTAGATCTTCCCGCTCCCGTCAACATCTCAGCCTGGTGAAACTTTGGATCCCTTCTAGGACTTTGCCTTATTACTCAGATCCTAACCGGCCTTTTCCTAGCAATGCACTACACCTCTGATATTTCCACAGCATTCTCATCTGTCGCTCATATTTGCCGAGACGTCAACTATGGGTGACTCATCCGCAACATACACGCCAACGGAGCCTCTTTCTTTTTCATTTGTATTTACCTACACATCGGCCGAGGGCTATACTACGGCTCCTATCTATTTAAAGAGACATGAAACACTGGTGTAATCCTTCTTCTCCTAGTTATAATAACTGCCTTCGTAGGTTATGTCCTACCCTGAGGACAGATATCTTTCTGAGGCGCGACCGTGATTACCAACCTCCTCTCTGCTGTCCCTTACATGGGAGACACCCTTGTCCAATGAATTTGAGGCGGCTTTTCAGTTGATAATGCCACCTTAACTCGCTTCTTCGCCTTCCACTTCCTGTTTCCTTTCATTGTCGCCGCCGCAACCATAGTTCATCTTATTTTCCTTCACGAAACCGGCTCCAATAACCCAATTGGACTAAACTCTGACGCCGACAAAATTTCTTTTCACCCCTACTTCTCCTACAAAGACCTCTTAGGTTTCGTTTTTCTATTAACCACACTAGTAACTCTATCCCTCTTCTCCCCCAACCTGCTAGGAGACCCAGAAAACTTCACCCCAGCAAACCCCCTCGTGACTCCCCCTCATATTAAACCCGAGTGGTATTTTCTTTTTGCCTACGCCATCCTTCGCTCCATTCCCAATAAACTAGGGGGAGTCCTTGCCCTCCTGGCTTCTATCCTAGTACTCATAGTTGTGCCCCTCCTTCACACTTCCAAACAACGAAGCCTCACTTTCCGTCCCCTAACTCAAATCCTATTTTGACTCTTAATCGCAAACGTAGCAATCCTTACATGAATTGGAGGCATACCTGTTGAACACCCCTACATCATTATTGGACAAATTGCCTCTGTCCTGTATTTTTCCCTGTTCTTATTTTTCGCGCCCGCCGCAGCATGAGTCGAGAATAAAATTCTTGGATGATAAGCACTAGTAGCTCAGCTTTCAGAGCGTCGGTCTTGTAAACCGAAAGTCGAGGGTTAAAATCCCCCCTTCTGCTCAAAGAAGAAGGAGTTCAACCTCCACCCCTAACTCCCAAAGCTAGGATTCTAATTAAACTATTCTTTGACCGGACTCTGCCCCCCTAAAGGACATGTATGTATTATCCCCATTAATCTATTTTAACCATTTAAAATAGTGTATCCCTACATTAATGAAATTTCAAAATTGTAGGAAATTAATAACATTAAACATATCAAATAATCAATAAGGTAGACAAAAACCACTACATTAAAATTCCAACACTCCTGTAAAAAACATGACGAAATTGAATTGTCCTATCATAACTCTCATTAGTCTAGATATACCAGGACTCACCACCTCTGCAAGTCACAATCAAGAGCAGTAAGAGACCACCATCAGTTGATTTCTTAATGCATATGTTTCTTGATGGTCAAGGACAATTATTCGTGGGGGTAGCACACGGTGAACTATTCCTGGCATTTGGCTCCTATTTCAGGTCCATTAATTGAACACATTCCCCTAACATTTACTGACGCTTGCATAAGTTAATGGTGGTAAGCATAATTCGCATAACCCAACATGCCGAGCGTTCACTCCATCGGGCAAGGGGTTCTCTTTTTTCTCTATCCTTTCACCTGACATATCCAGTTCTTACAGATATGTTAAGTCAAGGTTGAACATTTTCTTGCCTGAAGGAATATGTATTCGTGTAGTTAAACTTTGATTTATGAATTGCATAACTGATATCATGAGCATAAAGAATTATTAAACCTCCTGACTTTCCTGTCATACGTCCCTCTCGGCTTTTATGGGTCAAAACCCCCCCTCCCCCCTTAAACTCCTGAGATTCCATTGTGTCTGCAAACCCCCCGGAAACAGAGCAAATCTCCTAAGTTTATTCCCTCAAATTTTTTTGATATACTTGTAATTTTGTGTGTTTGTAATATTATAATATTACAAAAT